ATGGGATCATGAAGACGGAAAAATCCGTCGGATCTAGTCATACCATTATATTATATTGACAATTTCAAAAAACTGCTCATACTATGAGCATAGTATGATGGCGGTCGGGCAAGCATGCCCCCATCGTCTAGTGGTTCAGGACATCTCTCTTTCAAGGAGGCAGCGGGGATTCGACTTCCCCTGGGGGTAGGGTACTACGAAAGGAGGTTGATCGTGGATTATCAATAGGCCGAGAATTGATTTTTCCTTTCCGGGGTCGATGCCCGAGCGGTTAATGGGGACGGACTGTAAATTCGTTGGCAATATGTCTACGCTGGTTCAAATCCAGCTCGGCCCAATAATTCGCTGATCCAAGATAAAATTATATAACCCATTTGTTTTCCGGAAATGCCTGATACAGAAGAATAAGAAAAAAACTTTCTGATATATCCCCACTTTTATTTATTTTTTTTTTATTTGTTCTCACAAATTCTGATCTTCTTAATGATCTAGATTCATATCAGGATCTGTAAGTATAAGGTCTAAGGAAAAGAAAAGAGTAAAGAAAAAAAAGACTCTTTTTTTCATTGAAAAATGGATTCTCAATCGATTTGGCAATAACAAAAGGATTACTATTAATCCATGTAGCTCTTACTAACCCATGGGATATCAATATATCCCCCGCGTCCCGGTTACAACAGGGTGATTAACAGAGATCATAAGAATATATATTCTATACACCTTATTTCCTTGGGATTGTAGTTCAATTGGTCAGAGCACCGCCCTGTCAAGGCGGAAGCTGCGGGTTCGAGCCCCGTCAGTCCCGGCGGACCCAATAAAAACTCAATTCATCTATCCTTTTTTCTTTTTTCTATGAAAAGGGAGATGAAAAGGGGGACAAGGAGCAGAATTTTATTCCCAACGCAGATCTTCTTGATTTATTCTTTTTTTTTCACATTTCTCATCAAAAAAATCGGGAAATTTACATTACTTCAACTAGTACCGATTGGTGGGAGAGAGGCATATGTGGATCAGTACAAATCTTGGTAGCATCATATTCAGAATTCCACGAATACCGTACTGGGTCTGACTTTTTCACCTGCTCCCGATCCGTCTAATGAAATAGAATACCATATGTTTCTGGGGAGCACATACACAAATGGAATTCCTTTCATTTCTTGTACAATATGATAAAAAATGAATTTCACATAGTTACACTGATAGAATACTTTTCATATTCAAATTTAACCTATTTCCTTTTCTGGTTCTGATTCCGATCGTGTGTAATCTCAATTACGAATTTGAATTTGACACAATTTCTCTCATTCAAATTGCACACTGAACTTTTTATATATGCGTCCCACCAGTACTAATCCAAAGAAAAAGGATATTAATAAAAGAAGGATCAAACAAGGATACTGTCCCTCTTATCAAGAGAATGAAGACTCTTTTTTCCTTCCTAATCCTAAGGTAAAGGTCCCATCAAAGACAGAACAAACTCTAAAAGAATGTATTTGATGGAATATTAGATCTCTTTTAGAAGAGAGGAGAACTCATCTTTATCACACTTTTTGTTGTTTGTCTTTCAAGAAAATTAGATTATTAAAAAAACGGAGTTTAAGTTTAGAACTTCACTCTGTCTTTTTTTCCATTTCACTTCGATTGTTTGTTTGGGTTTGTAACCAATGGAAGTGGAAACGCGGTTAGATGATCCTTCAGCAGATGATTGTACCCGGAAGGCGGTAGGTTTATAGAAAAGAATGGAAAAAAAATGAAAAATCAAGGAATTGTTGATTGGATTAGAAATAAAATTTTGGATTCGGTATGGATAAAAGATCTTCCTATGTTATACTATTAAATTCTCGACGATGAATCGATTTGATAGCTCACATATTGTTATTCATGATATGGAACCGATTCAATATCATCGAGATGTAATTCATCCCATTGAATTTACAGGCGAAAGATTTATCATCTCTATGGGATTAAATCCCGAGTTATTGTGAAGTAAAAAAAAAAACGAAAGATGAGATTATGGAAGTAAATATTCTTGCATTTATTGCTACTGCACTGTTCATTCTAGTTCCTACTGCTTTTTTACTTATCATATATGTAAAAACAGTCAGTCAAAATAATTAATTTGAATGAAACTTGACTTCGTAGTTCTTATCAATGATTGAAGAAATGAAATCCAAAATAAAAAGGATTCCCATTTTGCGTCTTAAATGAAATGAACGGACTAGAATCAGCAGTATTCTATGAGATCCCATAGTATGGTAGAAAGATTCATATATTTCTTTCTACCATACTATTTATTTTCTTAGTGTTATTTAATGTATAAAGGTGTACTCTATAAAGATAGAGGCTTAATATAGATCAATCTAAAATCATATCATATATGTAGATATCAAATCAATTACATATATGTAATGTACATAGCACTCCAATTCTATTTCTTTGCTTCATCTATTTGATTGGTATTGATTACAATCAATTTGAAAAAAAAAAGGATCCGTTGTTCCTCATTGTCTATATATAATTCTGGTAAGAGCGGGTTTATCGAAATAGAAAGTTTAGGAATAATTTTTTTGGAAGAAATTTCCTATCATCTGTATTCCTCTTACTTTCGAAATACGAACATGGGAATCAGTCAAATATCTCTTTTATTTTGATGGAAAGGGTATTATTCATCTAATACATTAATCCACCGGAATCCAAAATTTTAATTAAATTAATAATATTAATTTAATTAGATAGTTAAAAACGCTAACTCAATTTCGTAGTACCCTTAGAGTCCACTTCTTCCCCATACTACGAGTGAAAGGGAAAATGTAAAGACTACCATTAAAGCAGCCCAAGCGAGACTTACTATATCCATGTGAATTGTGTCCCCTATCTCTATGAATATGAAGGAATTATTCCATTATTGCTCACTAATAATAGTGGAATCAATGGTGCAGAGTCAAAAAAAAGGGGGTGTTCTGTATCAACACTATTGATGAAATAGTCCAATAAATCCGCTTATAACAAGTTCTTATATGATTTCTAGTAGAATCTAGAAACATTAAGCCCAAGCAAAATAACAACAGGAAGTGACACCCTTAGAAGTATCGAGGGAATGTTACTAATAGAACATGTAGGATAATCAAACCTAGTGTTTCTTTTTTTGTCCTTCAAAACAATAGGCATAAAAATATGGAATCAAGGCAGATCGCTATCCATCACATACTTCGATTTGCCATTTGATCTAATCCTTACCCTCTCTTGATTGTTTCTTTGAAACAATCGTAAAATAGTCTATTCTTGACTAGGGTTACCGAAAAAAATGCTTTCTTTTTGCATATAATATAACATATAAAAAAGCTCCAATCTAATTCAAGGCCTAGTTAGTAGACACTACATCAGTAGTGGAAGGACTATCAAGACTTACCGATTCCCTTCCACTACTCTAATCTTTCTTTTGTTGAATCCTCGACGCAAGGATTTACAGCCCTCAACAGATGCTTAGAATCAAACAAGTATCAACAGCCTTCCCCCCCCCCCCCTCTGCTGGGGGATAATTCGTCGAGTTATATCAGTAGAACAGAATAAGGAATTTGTAGTCTTTTGTTGATCAGGCGACACCCGGATTTGAACTGGGGAAAAAGGATTTGCAGTCCCCCGCCTTACCACTCGGCCATGCCGCCAAAACGATACAAAATATTGTATTGGATATATCCCTTGGATTGATTGTATAGTCTATCAAAAGACACAATAACTAAAAACTTCCTCTCTCTTTTATATTGAAAAAATGTGTCTTTTCAGTCACAAAAACAAAAATTCAAGACAAATTTGAACCATTAACTATTGGCTGTGAATTCATAAATAATTCTTGGATTTGAATCTCAAATTGTGTTTCCGTAATGACATAATAAAATCAAAATTGATACATAACTAAATTAGTATTTATTCTTTTCAATAAAAAATCCTTATCAATTTCAAGTATAATAGCAATTATGAGTATATGTAAACCCTAGAAGAGAAATTGTTACACAGATATCTAGGGGTATCTTATCTATATGATGCCTATAGGGAAAGGGAATTAGAATTAGCAGGAAATTATTGTGCGTCAATGAAAAATTGACTAAATTGAATATAAAGTCGAAATTTGGATAAAGCACAACTTATGTTGCTCCGAATAGAATTCCTATAAAGGAGGAGACGGATATATAGATATCTGCACATGTTTAATAAATAGAACCCTTCTTATGCACTTCAATTATATTCTATGAATTCTACTAAAAATAGGTAAGAATATCTTCCTTCTCTGCGAATCTTTTTTTTGAACAAGAGAATCCATGAAAAAGGTTTAAATGCTAAAAAAAATCAACTCTATATTCTTTATGATTATTCTGCCTTTATCTTAATCTTAGCGAATAGATCAAATCCTGAATACATTTCTTTTTCTGATATCCAGTGGGATTGGAATATATAATATCATAATAATGGTAGAAATGGAATCGCTTTTGTTTTTATATTCTATAACAAAACGTCATAAGTCTAAGTGGCATTTATCAATTCCTTTGCATTTGTATCTGTTGCAAATTCCAATTTGAGTAGAAAATTTTCTTTATTCCTCCGTTCATACGTATTTCATAGATTAAATTATTATACATATATGTAGTTGGGTAAAATTTCATGTGATTCAGTAAACAGAATATAAATTCCATCATTGCTAGATCGATTCATATGATTCGATGAAGAATGATCCAATAGTGGGGTTTTTCGATAAATGGGAAAGGAAATTTAAAATGTTCCAGGATGGAAATGAGGGAATGTCTACAATACCTGGGTTTAATCAGATACAATTTGAAGGATTTTGTAGGTTTATTGATCAGGGCTTGACGGAAGAACTTTCTAAGTTTCCAAAAATTGAAGATACAGATCAAGAAATTGAATTTCAATTATTTGTAGAAACGTATCGATTGGTTGAACCGTTGATAAAAGAAAGAGATGCTGTGTATGAATCACTCACATATTCT